AAAGATACGGAAATATCCATTTCATGTTAAAACAGATCCTTTATTTTTACATGGCCCTTCTTTGAGAAATTTTATAAAAGAAAGATTATCCTTGTCTCTGTTTATGTCTCGGATTGGAACAAATCACTCTAATTCGTCCGCGCCTACGGATCAGTCGACATTTTTCACAAATTTTACGAACGGAAGCTCTTATTTTCATATTTCTCACTCCTTACCTCAATTTTGAATCTATTCTTTGGAAGAAAATAAGTCTCTTGTATTTAATTTTTTAGCTTCGAGTTGTATCTCTCGCCAAAGGAATGTTTTCAAAAATCATCTAATCGCTCGAATCTTTGTTGCGGAGTCTATAAATTATACGTCCTCTAGTTGAATCATACCGACTTATTTTTATTTTGACTCTATCTCCCGGCAGTATCCGTATCAAACTGCGTCGGATCCTCCCTGAAATATAACCTAGAATTAGATCTTCATTATCTAAATGGACCCGGGACGTTGGGAAGTGATTCAGTAATTAAACCTTCATGAATCCATTTTTGTTCTTTCATCCAGGTAACCCCTTGAAATATCATCAACGAATGGAGGAAGAGTTATATAACTTACTTTTCCTCTCTATTTCACAAATTGGAAGTTAGAGATCAAATTAGGATACCGGAGGAAGATTACCATATATAGCACAAAATTTCTCCTCCCATTTTTTCTAGTCTAGCTTCTCGATCTGTCATTATGCCTCGAGAAGTGGAAAGAATTACAATTCCCATTCCACCTAAAATCTTAGGAATTTTTTGATAGTTGGAATAGATTCGTAGACCAGGTCGACTGATACGTTTTAAAATAGTTCTATATATTCCTTTCCTAGTCCTTCTATGGCGCAAGGTTGAAACCAAGAAATCTTTGTTACTTTCCTGATGTTTCCGAACGTTTTCAATAAAACCTTCTCGTAGGAGTATTTTAACAATGTTTTCGGTGATATTAGTGGATGCTATTCGAACCGTTCCATTTTTACTCATGTCAGCATTTCTTATAGAAGTTATTATATCAGCAATAGCGTCTCTGCCCATGACGAATTCTAATTATTGGTGCTTCTTAATTTTGATATAATCAACATGTTTTTTTATTTTGAATTATTCAATTATTAATTATTAAAAGTATATGCGTGAAACACAATCCACTAATTTAATCCATTTCAGATATCCTACTATAACTATATCATAGTTTCATCTACTAGTATTTATAATACTTCAGGAGCTAATGAAACTATTTTAGTAAAATTCAACTGTCTCAATTCCCGAGCAATCGCGCCAAAAACTCGAGTTCCTTTTGGATTTCCTTCTTGATCAATGACAACCGCAGCATTGTCATCATATCGTATTATCATACCGTTGTCACGTTTGAGTTCTTTACATGTACGTACAATTACAGCTCTAATTACTTCTGATCTTTCTAGAGGCATATTGGGCACTGCTTCTTTGATTACAGCAACAATAACGTCACCAATATGAGCATATCGATGATTACCGGCTCCTATGATTCGAATACACATCAATTCTCGAGCTCCGCTGTTATCTGCTACATTCAAAAGGGTCTGAGGTTGAATCATATCATTTTTATTTGAATCTGTTATTTCAATGCAAAGAATGAGGAAAAAAAGAAATAGTGTTTGTCTAGAAATAAATAAACCCGCGGTTGTTTTTTCATCCTCAATACCCCTTTTGTTTATCTTTAGTTCTATATCCCTATCCTGAAATAATAAATTGAGTTCGTATAGGCATTTTGCACGCAGCTATCTCAATAGCTGCTCTGGCTACAGTTTCTGATACTCCACCCATTTCATAAAGTATTCGGCCTGGTTTAACAACGGATACCCAATATTCGGGAGATCCTTTCCCCGAACCCATACGTGTTTCCGTGGGTCTTATTGTAACAGGTTTGTCTGGAAATATACGTACCCATATTTTTCCACCACGACGCGCATATCGTGTCATTGCTCTTCGCCCTGCTTCTATTTGTCTAGCTGTGATCCAAGCGGGTTCAAGTGCCTGAAGAGCGTATCTGCCGAAACAAATATGATTGCCCCGACAAGATATTCCCTTCATTCTTCCTCTATGGTGCTTACGAAATCTAGTTCTTTTAGGGTTATAGTTGATGGTTTTTTCTTAATCCCACCTCTACTACAGAACCGGACATGAGAGTTTCCTCTCATCCAGCTCCTCGCGAATGAAAAGATTCGATACGGATACACATCCATTTAATAATTAGTACACTAAACTAAGTAATGGGATTTATTGATATTTCATTTATTACATAGGAAGCTCCATATATGGCTAGATGTGTATATTTATAGATAAAGATAATGCTTATTTTTTATAACGAATCCCTATTTTTTTTTTATTTTACTCTTATCGAGTCAAGACAATATTGTATTGTAATACAATAAATAAATAAAATAAATAAGGGTTTCGCGGGCGGATATTGACTCTTTCCTGCTTCATTCGTAGGATCAATCCATGACCTCTCAGAGTAAATCAATTTGTTCTTGGTTCGTTCCGCCATCCCGCCCGATGAATCATTAGGATTCATTTTTATTTTCTATTTTATTTATATTTTCATAGTTGAATCTTATATAGTCACAGGTTTCGTCGTTCCTATAGCTTCTCTATTAATGGTTAGGCCTGAACTCTGCAACGGAGCTCCCAACAAAATTTGTTCCCGAGTCAATCTCCTCAGTTTCTATTAACCCAGGGCTCTTTATTATTTATATTATACTTTATTATTTGTATTATTATATATATTAATATTAATGCTTTATCACACTGCCTTTTATGAGGTGATTCATAGACCATACATATTGGAATCATCTATCATTGATATTTTTGTTCTCTCTTTCTATCACCTTTCCATTTATCCGCATCCCTTTATTTTTTTTTTTTCTTCAAAATCCATAATCAGATTTGTTTTTTATGAAAATTTCAGTTGTTACAACTATATGATTGATTCAGTCATTCAGTCATATAGTGACTGTTTCTTGGGATCTCGACAATACGAAGCAATAAGTTGGTTATTAGTTTTTCGTTTATTTTATTATTTTATATAGTTATTAAGTTTATAGTGGAGGTCAGTCTTTTTTTTTTTTTGAAGCCCAGCTTTAAACTCTAAAGAAAAAACTAACGAGTCACACACTAAGCATAGCAATTATATCAAAAGTAAGATTAATCTATTTTTTATTCAACCTTATAGAATTAGAATTGTTTATTTTTGTTTGATTTAACGGAAAAAGGAAAAAAAACAGAAATAGTTTCTAATTTTTTGTTCTATCACTGGACAGAATGTCAAGATAAAAAAAGGTCTATTATTCCTCGTTCACAAATATCCAAATTTTTAGGCCTAATACTCCATGGATAGTTCGAATTGTATAGGAACAATGATCAATTTTAGCACGAATTGTTTGTAGAGGAACCCTACCTTCTCTGATCCATTCGACACGTGCAATTTCTTTTCCGTCGATACGCCCTGCAATTTGTATTTGAATTCCCTTTGTATCTGTTTGTTCAGTTAATTCAATAGCTCTTTTCATTGCCTTTCGAAACGAAACTCTATTTCTTAATTGTGAAGCCATATATTCTGCAAGAATATTAGGGTGTCCATAAGGTCTTTCAATTCTTGTGATAGCAATATTGAGTCTTCGGTTCACAGAATGAAACTCTTTTTGTACATTCATCTGTAATTCTTCGATCCCTCGCGTTCGGCCCTCTATTAATAAATTTGGAAATCCAATATAGATTATGACCTGGATCAAATCGATTCTTTTTTGAATTTCTATTCGTGCAATTCCAATTCCTTCGAAACCTGGGGATATTCTCTTATTTTTTTGTACATAGTTCTTGATACAATTCCGTATTTTCTCATCTTCTTGTAGACCTACAGAAAAATTTTTTGGTTGTGCGAACCAAAAGGAATGATGATTTTGGGTTGTACCGAGTCTGAAACCAAGTGGATTTATTTTTTGTCCCATATTTTTTTATTATATTATCTTTTCATCCATTTTTTTTCTAAAGATTCATCTAAATTTTAGATTTATCTTTTAATACAATTGTTATATGACAAGTGGGTCTTTTTATCGGATAACTACGTCCTCTAGCCCTGGGTCTTAACTTTTTCACAAAGGGACCCCCATTGACTTCGGCTTTACTAATGAATGAATCAGCTTCGTTCAAACCCATATTATGATTAGCATTTGCTGCTGCAGAATAAACCAATTTTAAAATGGGATAAGATGCTCGATAAGGCATGAGTTCCAGTATCATAAGTGTTTCCTCATAAGAACGCCCGCGAATCTGATCAATTACTCTTCGCGCTTTGAAAACAGACATAGATATATGTTTAGCTAAAACTTTTACTTCTCTACCCGAATTTGAGTTCTTTATCATAAGGTTTCTCCCCCGCCAATGAATGATCTTTTTTTCCAAATTAATTAACGACGAGATTTATTATCGTTTCTCGCATGTCTCGCGAAAGTCAGAGTAGGCGCGAATTCTCCCAATTTGTGACCTACCATACGATCTGTTATATAAATAGGTAAATGTTCTTTTCCATTATGAACAGCGATTGTATGGCCAATCATTTTGGGTATAATGGTAGATGCCCGAGACCAAGTTACTATTATTTCTTTCTCCTCCCTCATGTTGAGTTTTTCAATTTTTCTCGATAAATGATTAGCTACAAAAGGATTTTTTTTTAGTGAACGTGTCACAGCCGATTACTCCTTTTTTTTACATTTTAAAGATTGGCATTCTATGTCCAATAGAATATCTCGATCTAAGTATGAAGGTAAGAATAAATACAATAATGATGAATGGAAAAAAGAGAAAATCCTTTAGCTGGATAAGGGGCGGATGTAGCCAAGTGGATCAAGGCAGTGGATTGTGAATCCACCATGCGCGGGTTCAATTCCCGTCGTTCGCCCATCACATTATTTCAAATTCCAAAAATTCGATTTTCAATAT